ATTTTTTGAATATGCCTATATCTATATCTATCGCTTTTGCTTCATTGATTTGATTCTCTCAATAGATACCGAGATTCATATTGGAAATCAAAAATATAGTAATTCAAACTATAAGACATAGGAGTAATTCAGATTGATCAGAACAAATAGATATAGCAAATAAATGGAATTGGATGCTATGTCAATCCCATATATGGAATTGATATTCGCATATATCAAGATAATATTGTAGATTGATAGATAGATCCATATCAAATGCAGCCTCTATCTTTATTTTATTCCAGGGGGCAGCTTTGTAACAAGAATCTAACTAATAAATAGTATGGTAGAAAGAAATAGATGAATCTTTCTACCATACTATCTATCTATTAGAATACTGCCGATTCTAGTCCACTCATTTCATTTAAGACATGAAATTGGAATCTTTTTCATTTTATTTCGTCAATTTTGGCTAAGAACCCAGAAGTCAAGTTTCATTCAAATTAGTTAATAATTAATCGTTTTGACTGACTGTTTTTACATAAATGATAAGTAGAAAAGCGGTAGGAACTAGAATAAATAGTGCAGTAGCAATAAATGCAAGAATATTTACTTCCATAATCTCATCGGTTTTTTACTTCGCAATAACTCGGGATTTAATCCCATAGAGATGATAAATCTTTGGCCTGTAAATTCAATGAATGAATATTACCTCTCGATGATCTTGAATCAGATCAATATCATGAATAACAATATCTGAACTATCAAATAAATTCGTCGTCGAGAATTGAATAGTATAACATAGGAAGTTCTTTTATCCATACCGCCCCAAACTTGGATTGCTGACCTAACCCAAAATTCCTTTATTTATTTATCATTTTTTATTATCTGTTCTTTTTTTCTCTCTAATCTATCTAGTTCCTTCTTGTACAATCATCTGATGAAGTCTCATCAAATAGCTCTTCCACTTCCAGTGGTCACATAGTTACAAACCCAAACAAACAATAAAAGCTAAATGGAAAAAGAAAGGAGTTTAGAACGAAACTATTTTTGACTTGGAAGACAAAGAAGTGTGATAAAGATGAGACCGTATAAAATGAATATTCATCAAATTTACTATTTTCCGATTTGTTCTTTCGTCGATGGGGCCTTAAAACAAAATGAAAAATAGGAAAAATGATTCATTCGCCTTTCTAAGAGGAGTAGGATCTTTGGTTGATCTGTCCTTCCCCCTCCTTTCTTCGTAGATTATTAGCCCCAGGACACCTATACCAAAAGCTCAGTGTGCAATTTGCATGAAATCTATTTTGCAACTTCAAACTAGTAAGTCAGGTTCCATAAATCCGTAGCCAGAAAAATAAATTGTTTTTTTTTTGTTTTTTCTGGAAAGTATTTTCTTATATTCAATTTTGTATTGGACAAGAAAGGAATTCCTTTTGTGTATGCGCGCCTCAAAAAAGTAAAGTATAGTACTCGATTCCATTACATGCATCGGGGGCAATCGAAAAAGCCAGCATTTCTTGGAATACTGACTATAATGCTACCAATAATTGTACTAATCCAACCGCATATGTCTTTCTCCTATCAAAAGGAAAGAAAAAAGAAATAAGGATTTCCCCTTTGCTTTGACAATGAAATTCTTCCCCCGGTCCCCTTCAGAAAAAGGGAGAGATTTTTTTATATATTTATTGGATCCGTCGGGACTGACGGGGCTCGAACCCGCAGCTTCCGCCTTGACAGGGCGGTGCTCTGACCAATTGAACTACAATCCCAGGGAAATACGGGATCTAGCAGAAAATTTGATTCTTTTTTATCTCCGGATCGGGTATTTCTGAAGTACAAAGGGAGTTATATGATCTCATGGCAGATTGGCGAATTATTGGGCCGAGCTGGATTTGAACCAGCGTAGACATATTGCCAACGAATTTACAGTCCGTCCCCATTAACCGCTCGGGCATCGACCCAGGAAGAATCAATTTTCGACTTATTGGTAATCCATGATCAATTTCCTTTCGTAGTACCCTACCCCCAGGGGAATTCGAATCCCCGCTGCCTCCTTGAAAGAGAGATGTCCTAAACCACTAGACGATGGGGGCCCGCTTGACCAACGGCCATCATACTATGATCATAGTATGATCCGTTTTTTGAAATTGTCAATAATCAAATGATTCTAGCCGAGGGATCTTTCCCCCTTTCAGAATTGCATAGAATTGTTTTTTATTCGTCATTGACGAATTATTCATTAGAATCGACATTAGAAATCTAGTAAAATCTAGTAGTAGTATTTTTTTTTTTGTTTTTTGAATTATTGCAATTGAATTTATTTCTATTCGAGTCGGTCTTGAAACAATTCATTGCATTTTCTCCTAGACTTCCTAATTTTATTATTCAACAATGAGCCACTAGACACTATGTATCTACTGCACGTACTTAATGCATATATACTTATGTTTATAATATATGTACATATAGATATTTTATCCACATAGTGAATAATTCCGGAATTAAATAAAAAAGGCCC